TCCGTTCCAGAACCGTACGTGAGATTTTCATCTCATACGGCTCCCCCCTTCTGTGCATAGTACTAAGGGGAATAATCCATGGAATCAAAATTGAACTATTCTCATTATGAACTGACAGGAGCTGGTATTTTTACAAGAAATCTCTAGCCAGCCTTCCCGCAAGAGGTTTTTTTAACACCAATCATATTAGTGCTAGATGGAAATGGTAACTCCAACAATTTCTTTGTCCTCAACGCCTCCAATTTTCAGGAATTAGTCACTTCAACGATCTTTGATGGTTATACGGGTATCCAAAGTACGAACGAGATGGATGTTTGTTGTCCCAACCATTCTTGTTAGTCCCGATACCAATAAGGAAAAGGGAAATTTATAACAAAGTTTTCGTATTGTTGATTCCTTGGTGTAGTGCTTCTTCCCCTATGCTGCCTATTGGTACTAGTGGAATAGGATTGACCTACAATATAGAACCCATAGGTGTAACCTTTCGCTCAATACTCAAATTAACAATTGAAGCATCCGAGGCTGCATCAATCGAGGATACACGACAGAAGGAATTGTTCTATCTTCAAACTCACCTTCACCAAGCGTAGGTTTATTTCAATAATTTGGTTCTTTCTATCCCGAATCACGTATCTTTCTCATAATACTGAAGTCTAAAAAAAGAAGAAAAAAGAATCAAATCGCACCATCTCTGTAATAGGTAAATGCCTTTTTTTCTCCTGAAGTTGTCGGAATTATTCGTAATAGAATATTGGCTACAATTGAAGAGGTCTTATCAATAAAATTTACATTTATCCGAGATCTAGGCATAATTAGCAATCCTTTCTATAATCTATAATTAGAATTCTTTTCATTACCCTTCGGGGAAAATGATCCCACAAACAAAGGAATTGTACAATACGAAATAACATAAAACAGACTAATTCTAAAAATGTGGACCTTCCGCTCAAACTGTCCCATTTTGTTTGGACAAGGAGAGATATGAAATATTTGAATCAGATTGGATTTCATTACAATTTCGTAGTATACCAATGAACGGAACTATTACTATTTCATCTAAGATTTCATCTAAGTTGAATAACCAAGGACTTTCTTTTACTACGGATTTTGATAACTCTAGAAGTTTTGATTTGGTTATGATCCAAAGGGGAAAAAGAATAATTATTCCATGATAAAATAGAGTGGAGTAACCATCCGTTTTGTTTACATGACGTGTATACGTCATGCCATACAATGGAAATAAAAATCCATGGGGCGATTCATGAATTTGTAATAGATCCATGGGGTAGCTGATGAGAGAAGTTGGTGTTGAGAAATAGGAAATTTGAAAGGAATTATTCCTATGGAACCATTGATCGGTCATACCTGTACTGCAATAATATGAATGACTCGCTATTCACTCGGTTTCTGGTCAATAATAAGATTATGTAGGAGAGATGGCCGAGTGGTTCAAGGCGTAGCATTGGAACTGCTATGTAGGCTTTTGTTTACCGAGGGTTCGAATCCCTCTCTTTCCGTTTCTGTTAATTCACCAACGTGACCGACCACAATGTATCAAATCAAATAACAACTGATACCATTATTCCAGTTCCAGCAATAAAATAAGACTTTTATTTGATCGAAATTCTCTATTCCAGAAATTCTATATTCCTAATTACATTACTGCGGTACGTAAAATACAAATATCGGAAAGAGCAAAAAAGAAAAAAAAATCCTACTGCTGATCTATTTGTAATACGTGAATGAGAAAAATGCGGATCAAGGCCCTTAGATCTATTTACTTCGTCGAAAAGAGGGCAAAATTTTCTGAATCTTTCTTTGTTATTTTCGTTAGGTTCAAGTCTGGCGGGAATAATATTCTACGACTAACAACTCATTTATTTTCAAACCGATCCATTTACTATCTATTATTTGATTTACTAATCCTTTATATTGGAATGAGTCAATAGTCAAATGTTTTGGCAATTCCTCGGGGGGGGGTGAAGCAATATAATTTTGAATCAGAGCTTTCGATCTTTGTTTATCCTTCGTAGTAATAATATCTCGGGGTTTGCAACGATAACTTGGTATATCCACTATACGACCATTAACTAAAATATGTCTATGGTTAACTAATTGCCTAGCTCCAGGAATGGTCGAAGCCATACCCAATCGAAAAAGGATGTTATCCAAACGCATCTCAAGTAGTTGTAGTAAAACCTGACCTGTTGACCCTTTGGCTTTTCCAGCGATATGTACATATCTAACTAATTGTCGCTCCGTCAGACCATAATGAAAACGCAATTTCTGTTTTTCTTCTAGACGAATACGATATTGCGATCTTTTCCCAGAACGCAATTGGGTTTTAAGATCACTTCCGGATTTAGGTCTTTTACTAGTTAGTCCTGGTAAAGTCCCCAGACGGCGTATTTTTTTGAAACGAGGTCCTCGATAACGAGACATAAAGACTCCTTTTTATTTTATTGAAATTTCATTTTACAGAATAAATCTTAAATTAAGACTGAACTAAAGGATAAACAAAGCAAAGCTAAATTTACTGAAGTATTACAAAGTAGAATGAAATGAATTCTATTAATATCCGGATTTTTTGTATATGTATATATAGGAAGTTGAGGCTCCGTTTTATGATTTGTTCTGTAGAGATCTAATTGCTCCAATCCATTTTTTATTCATAGTTACAAGTTACCACGACATAATAGATCGGTGATCCAACATTTTGAGAAAAGGGGAGATTATCAATCATGGAAAAATCGATAGAGAAAAAAAGCCGGCTATCGGAATCGAACCGATGACCATCGCATTACAAATGCGATGCTCTAACCTCTGAGCTAAGCGGGCTCACATAACAGAAATAGAAATAGTATAACAAATAGAAATAGTGTATAGGAATTCAGGAAACTGCTGGATCTTAGCTTAGGGCTATTAGCTATTAATTTAATATGAACTATATAGTTCATAGTTCTATTGTTATATCTATATCATTATATCTATATTATTAGTTATAACTAATATAACTAATAATATAGAACTAGATATGACTAAATAGAATTCTATTTTTCTAATAGATATTTTTCTAATAGAAATATATGACTAATTAGTATATGACTAATTAGTAGAATTTTCATTCTATCATATTAATTACATTAATTATTATTTATACATTCTAATTTATACATTCTATTTTTTTTTATGCATTTTATACATTTTATTTATATATTTATACATTATATTAATGATAATTTTAAATTATAAATTAATGATAATTTTAAATTATAAACTCTGATTATAAAAAATCTAATTATTTCTTAATAGAAAATTTATTTATTTCTTTTCTTAAAGTAAAGCAGTTATAGCAATAATTATAGCGTATAGCGAGCGGATCGGTCCTAAGAAAAGATAAGATAAGGATAAAGATACAATACAAATTAGAATGAGACATTCTTCTGGTTTCATTCGGAAAAGGAAGAGATAGGACGAAAAAAAAAGAAGAATGAATATCGACCGTTCCAGTATTCCAAATCGCACTGTAAAAAAAAAGGGAGGGAGAAACATATATATGGGATATATCTATCCATATTGAATTGCGGATACATCAATGATAGAATCATTTCTGATTGAAACAAGGTTTATCCAATAGAAATAAACTGATAGAGCATCGCCAAAAAAATCAAATAGCATATACTTTTTCGATATGGGAATCATTCATTATCTAATGAATTCAACGGTTCCAAAATAAATGAAAAAGATGGGTGGAATTCCAACCGGATCTTGGTCTCAAATCAAAAGGGGATATGGCGAAATTGGTAGACGCTACGGACTTGATTGGATTGAGCCTTGGTATGGAAACCTACTAAGTGGTAACTTCCAAATTCAGAGAAACCCTGGAATTAAAAATGGGCAATCCTGAGCCAAATCTTTATTTTGAGAAAACAAGGGTTTATAAAACTAGAATAAAAAAAGGATAGGTGCAGAGACTCAATGGAAGCTGTTCTAACGAATGGAGTTGACTACGTTGTGTTGGTAGCTGGAATTCCTCTATCGAAATTACAGAAAGGACGGCCCTATATATCTAATACGTACGTATACATACTAACATATCAAACGATTAATCACGACCCGAATCTATCGAATATATATATGAAAGAAAAAATTCAGAGTTATTGTGAACCCATTCCAATCGAAGTTGAAGGAAGAATCGAATATTCAGTGATCAAATCATTCATTCCAGAGTTTGATAGATCTTTTGAAAAACTGATTAATCGGACGAGAATAAAGAGAGAGTCCCGTTCTACATGTCAATACCGACAACAATGAAATTTATAGTAAGAGGAAAATCCGTCGACTTTAGAAATCGTGAGGGTTCAAGTCCCTCTATCCCCAACAAAAAGTCCATTTTACTTCCCATTTTACTTCCTAACTATTTATCCTCTTTTTTTCATCAGTGGTTCAAACAAAATTCACTATCTTTCTTTCTCATTCACTCTACTCTTTCACAAATGGATCCGAAGAGAAATCTTTGGATCTTATCCCAATTTGGATAGATACGATACCTGTACAAATGAACATATATGGGCAAGGAATCTCTATTATTGAATCATTCACAGTCCATATCATTATCCTTACATTTATTAGATAAAATTTTTGAATACTTTACTTTATTTAGATTTAGATTTAGTCCCTTTAATTGACATAGATACAAGTACTCTACTAGGATGATGCACGGGAAATGGTCGGGATAGCTCAGTTGGTAGAGCAGAGGACTGAAAATCCTCGTGTCACCAGTTCAAATCTGGTTCCTGACACATGAATAATATATCGGATAGATATTCATACAAATTAATCGAGACAGATCAGGATATATATTCGTTAATAGTCAAGAGCATGATACATACTTATTCATCTAGCGTATAGATATATACCTCCATTTTTAGAGATGGGTAAAAAATATATGTATGGTTATGGTAAAGAACTAAAGTGGGATTATGTTCCCTTTTTTTGTT